GTGGACTGTTCTAATTTTCATTTCATCTCTATCGAATTTTAATATCAGAATAGCGGATATAGTCATAATTAAATGGGTTAGGTCCACTTACTTTTTCTTTTGTTGATTTCGAATCTTTCGAATGGATTTGTTGGTATAATGGAAAATAGGGATCTTTGGTAATTCAAGAAGTGGCTTATGATTATTCATAATCATGAAAAGTTACCCAACAAATGTTCCACTTTCTAACTAGAACTACTATACTATAAACTATAACTCGGTATAATGATAACGTATTATCCGGTTAATTCCTTTTGTATTCCAAATAAAAACAAAATCTCTCTATTTTCTGAATACTATGACTGGACTTTTATGAAAAAAAATTATGAAAAAAAGAAAAGCCCCTTATCGGATTTGAACCGATGACTTACGCCTTACCATGGCGTTACTCTACCACTGAGTTAAAAGGGCTTATTTTATTTAATTTTAATTCCTGAACGAGTTACTATGTAGATAAAATCTTTATATGCACATATTATATATAATATATAAGTATATGCAGTAGACTCATAGTGGCTAGTGACTGATTTTTGAATAATCAAATGTATTTGCCTAGCAAGTCTAAGGTAAAATGAATTCTTTAAAGGCCGGCCCTAATTTCTTTTATTGAGATGATCCCTATCAAAACAAAATTCACTTGATTGATACATAACATACACGTACACTTACCAATTCGACATAAAAGAAATTGCAAGAAATTTCATCGAATCGTGTGATGAATAGATTGTACTTGTCCCCTTGAACTAAAGTCGTAGATAAAATTTTGATAACTTCTTGATCCCACTTACTAGATTTATTATTATTTTAGTAGATTTATATTTATATATTTATATAGAGAATGTCGATTCTAATGAACGATTTATGAATATGAATGACGAATCAAAAAATGCTATACAATTCGGAAAAACGGAAAGATCCCGCGGATCTAATCATATCATTCCATTATATTGACAATTTCAAAAAACTGATGATACTATTATCATAGTATGAGGGCGGTTGAGCAAGTTGGCCCCCATCGTCTAGTGGTTTAGGACATCTCTCTTTCAAGGAGGCAGCGGGGATTCGAATTCCCCTGGGGGTAGGGTACTACGAAAGGAAGTTGATCATGGATTAACAATAAGCCTAAAATTGATTCTTCCTGGGTCGATGCCCGAGCGGTTAATGGGGACGGACTGTAAATTCGTTGGCAATATGTCTACGCTGGTTCAAATCCAGCTCGGCCCAATAATTCGCCAATCTATCATGAGATGGTATAACCTCCCCTGTTCTTCAGAAATACCCCATACAAACAAAGATAAAAAAGAATCAAATTTTCTGCGAGATCCCTTATTTCCCTGGGATTGTAGTTCAATTGGTCAGAGCACCGCCCTGTCAAGGCGGAAGCTGCGGGTTCGAGCCCCGCCAGTCCCGATGGATCCAATAAATACATCAATTCATTTTTCCCTTTCTATGAATATGAACTAGTAAAGGGTGTCGGGGGGCATACTTTCATTCCCAAAGCAAAAAAAGGAATTCTTTATTTTTTCTTTCCTATATTTTTCCATTTTGCTTTTATTGTTTGTTTAGGTTTGTAACTATGTAATTAATCGAAGTGGAAAGACAATCTGATGATCCTTTATCTGATGATTGTCCAAGGAAGACGAAAGGTAGGTTATAGCAAAAAATAAGGAAACGGATGATAAATAAAGGAATTTTGGATTGATTGGATCAGGAATCGAAATCTGGATTCGGTATGGATAAAAGAACTTCCTATGGTATACTATTCAAGTCTCGACGATAGGTTGATTTGATAGATCAGATATTGTTATTCATGATATTGATCCGATTCAAGATCATCGAGGGGTAATTCATTCATTGAATTTACAGACGAAAGATTTATCATCTCTAGGGGATTAAATCCCGAGTTATTGCGAAGTAAAAAAACCCATGAGATTATGGAAGTAAATATTCTTGCATTTATTGCTACTGCACTATTCATTCTAGTTCCTACCGCCTTTCTACTTATCATTTACGTAAAAACAGTTAGTCAAAATGATTAATTCAATTGAATTTTAAAATTCATTTGAATGAAACTTTCCTTCTGAGTTCTTATCAAAAATTGACGAAGTCAAATGAAAAGGATTCCAATTTCACGTCTTAACTTAAATGAAATGAGCGGACTATAATCGGTAGTATTCTAAGAAATAGTTCTAAGAGGTAGTATAGTATGGTAGAACGAAATAGATGAATCTTTCTTTCTACCATACTATCTACCTCTTAGTCTATAAACTTAGTCTATAAAGTTGTAATCTAGAATAAAGAAAAGGGCTTAAGTTTCTATAGATCAATCTACAATATTCTCTTCATATATGTATATAAGGGTCTATTAATTCCATATATTGTATGGAATTGACATAACACCCAATTTGCTACATCTATTTGTTACGATCAATCTGAAATAATTCTTATCTTAGGATTCGAATTCTTTTTCTTTTACTAATAAGGGAGAGGAAGCCTCACCTATTTTGAACGCCTGAACCATGATATGAAATAAGGCGATAAAGCATAAATCGCCTTTCTCAAATTAGAAACCAAACTGCTCCCCCTTAATTGAAATAGAAAATTTCGGAAGAAATTTCGGTTGGAATAATCGGAATCCCTTTTTTTTCGAAATACAAACACGGGAATCGCTGAAATATTTCTCTCATTGAAATATTTCTTTGATTGAAAGGGTCTGATTCATATCATAGATTACTCCATTGGAGTCCAATGGGATTCGAAATTCAGAGATTTTGATTTGAAATAGTTCAAAATGCGTTGCAGAACGATCTATAAAACAATTGATACGGTTTGAGTCCTGAACTCAATTAGTAGTACTTCTAGAGCCCACTTCTTCCCCACACTACGAGTGAAAGGGAAAATGTAAAGACTACCATTAAAGCAGCCCAAGCGAGACTTACTATATCCATGTGAATTATGTCCCCTATCTCTATAAATACAAAGGAATTCTTCCTTTATTCCTCATTAATAATAGTGGAATCAATGGCGCAGAGTCAAAAAGGGATTCTGACCGAACACTTTTTGGAAACCAATCCAATAAATCGATTATGATTTTGAATCAGGAAAGATTAAACATAAGCAAAATACGCAGTAACGTCCCAAGGGAATGGAAACATGTAGGAATAAGAATAACTAAGGCCTATTTTTTTTTTTGCACCTTTTTCTAGAAAAGTAAATTATTAATCCAATCTAATATTGATTAGATTCCTGAGCACTCATAGATCCTCGCGAATCCGTCGTATATAAAGCAACTTCCGCCCCTTTCCAAAACTATTAATTGAATTTCTTATTGGGCTCCGCAATCTGATTCAAGATCCAGTCATTAGACACTCCCTTAGTAATAGAAGGGAATCGTGAAGTCTTGATAGCCCCTCTACCAGTAGATTAGAATATTTTCGTAAATCCTAGATGCCGACGAGGATTCACAATCTTTTCTTTTAGAAAACCTTCAGACCACACGCTTTGCTTAGAATCAAACAAAGTATCAACAGTCTGTTTCCTATGCTTCTACCGGGGTAGAATTCTGCGGGTTATATCAGCCAGACGAGAAGAAGAGATTTCTAGTTTTTTTTGTTGATCAGGCGACACCCGGATTTGAACTGGGGAAAAAGGATTTGCAGTCCCCCGCCTTACCACTCGGCCATGCCGCCAAAATGATACAAACTAGATGCAAATTTTCCCGGTGTACTGAATTATTTTTTATTGTACTTGCATTTTGACTCCTGTTTTCCTTAATCCTTTTCCTAAAAGAAAGACCCCTTTTTGGTTGGATTTGCTCCAACCCTTCGATTGATTGTATAGTATCTGAAAATACACATTTGATTTCTCAATAGACAAGCGAGAGAGTGTTTTTAGCATTATGTATTTTAAGCCGACAAATTCGAACCATTAAGTATTGACTGCTTACTTTCGAATTCATGAACGATTCTGGGATTTGAATCTCAAATTGTGTTTTCCTAATGACATAAGAAAATCCAAATTGAGACAGAACTAATCAGTATTGATTTTTTCCATCAAAAAATCCTTCTCAATTTCAATTATAACAAAACATATGAGTATATGTAAACCCCAGAACAGAAATTGTTACACATATATCTATTATTTAGATATGTTGTCGTATAGGGAATTATCCTACTTCACTTCAATTTTGCATTGAATAGAAATTATCTTTTGATAGAGTACGGCCCGGGCTGTCCCGACTAGAACCGGCGAAGTCGGATATTATAGCTATCTGCATGCGTGGTTAATAAATGCAACTCTTCTTATACACTTCAAATCGTATTCTACTCAAAAATCAATAAAGTACAAACATCTCTCTTCTCTGCAAATTTTGAACAACGAAATCCCTAACATAAAGGCAGTTAAGGGCTAAAAAAATGGATTCTATTTTTTATCTACCAAATATCGAATCTTTTGATTTTTCTCAAATTCGAATATGTAATATCATAATAATGGTATAATTTTAATCAGTTTATTTTTGTTTTGCTATTCTATACAAAACCCTATGACCTTAATAAGTTTAAGTGACAGAATTCTATTTCTAGGATTGGTTTATCAATTCCTTTCCATTTTGATCTGTTGCAACTTCCAATTTAAGTAGAAAATTATTTTTATTCCTCCGTTCATACGTAGTTCATACATTTCATTCCAAATAGGGAGTTGGGTCAAATTTCATGTGATTCAGTAAACAGAATAGAAATTCCATCAGTGCTAGATCGTCGATCTAATTCGACGAAGAATGTACTTAATTTAATAATGATAATGGAATTTTTTGATAAATGGGAAATTCAAAATGCTCGGGAATGCAAATGAGGCAATGTCTACAATACCTGGATTTAATCAGATACAATTTGAAGGATTTTGTAGGTTCATCCGTCAGGGTTTGACAGAAGAACTTTATAAGTTTCCAAAAATTGAAGATA